TTTCTTCTGGAACAATCACAAACACTTTTTTGATTATGGATCTACTAGCAGAAATTCAATGCGTAATCTCAGCATTCAATGTGTATTCCTGAATAATCTCATTTTTCAATTATTCAACTATTTCATTTTACCAAGTTCAACGTTAGCCAGATTAGTCAACATTTATATGTTTCGATGCAACAACAAGATGTTATTTGTAACAAGTAGTTTTGTTGGTTGGTTAATTGGTCACATTTTATTCATGAAATGGGTTGGATTGGTATTAGTCTGGATACAGCAAAATCATTCTATTCGATCTAATAAGTACCTTGTGTCAGAATTGAGAAATTCTATGGCTCGAATCTTTAGTATTCTCTTCTTTATTACCTGTGTCTACTATTTAGGCAGAATGCCGTCACCTATTTTTACTAAAAAACTGAAAGAAACCACAGAAACGAAAGAAAGTGAGGAAGAAACAGAACAGGAAGAAGAGGGATTCACCGAAGAAGATCCTTCTCCTTCCCTTTTTTCGGAAGAAAAGGAGGATCCGGACAAAATCCAAATCGATGAAATGGAAAAAATCCGAGTGAATGGAAAGGACAAAACAAAGGATGAATTCCACTTGCACTTAAAAGAAGCATGCTATAAAAATAGCCCAACTTCGTTAGAAATACTTAAAGAAGAAAAGAAAAACTTCTTCTGGTTTGAAAAATCCCTTCTTTTTCTTCTTTTCGACTATAAACGTTGGAATCGTCCAACGCGATATATAAAAAACAATCGATTTGAAAATGCGGTAAGAAATGAAATGTCACAATATTTTTTTTATACATGTCAAAATGATGGAAAACAAAGAATTTCTTTTACATATCCACCCAGTTTATCAATTTTCTGGGAAATGATACAAAGAAAGATTTCTTTGGATACAACAGAAAAATTCTTATATGATGATGAACTATACAATAATTGGATTTCTACAAATGAACAAAAAAGAAACAGTTTAAGCAATGAATTAAATAATAGAATTACGTTTCTAGACAAAGACATTTTTTATATAGATGTACTCGATAAAAAAACAAGATTATGCTTAGAAAACAAAAATGATAAAACTAAAAGGGAATTTTTGAAAAAAATACATGATCCTTTATTAAGGGGATCCTATCGTGTTTTAATAAAAAAAATGGTTTCACCCTTTATAAATATAAATGAAACTACAGTCAATAATTTAATTGATAAATTTTTTATAAATAAAATTCATAATGTTTTGCTTAATGATTCCAATTATCAAGAATTTGAACTTAAAAAACCAAAAATGAGTCAAGTTGATGGAGACTCAATATTCAATCAAAACAAAAATTTATTATTTTCCGAACAAGAACAAATTAGTTCAGAAAATAAAGAAAGATTTTTCAATTTTTTAATTGATACAACCACAGCATATGCATTTACTCAACCAATTTCAAAAAGAATAAACGAAATAAGAAAAAAAGTTCCTCGTTGGTCACACAAATTAATTACCGATTCCGAACAATATGAAAGAGCACAGCAAAAAGACGTGGTGACGGATTATCAAATCCGCACAAGGAAATCGAAACGTGTAGTGATTTATACGACTAAACAAGATAATAACGATCCTAACACGGATATAAGTCACCCCGCAGACGAAGTGGCTTTGACACGGTATGCCCAACAATCTGATTTTCGTCGATATATAATCAAAGGTTCCATGCGTGCTCAAAGACGTAAAATTCTGATTTTGGAATTGTTTCAAGCAAAGGTACATTCGCCACTTTTTTTGAACCGAACAAAGGAAGCCTCTTTTTATTCTGTGTATGTTGTTACACTTATTAGACGATTTCAAAGGTATATGAGAAAAAAACCAGAAATTCAACTTTCTCAACAGGAAAAATTAAAGGAACAAGAAGTAAAGAAAGAAGAATTAGCGGAAAAAAAATTAGAAGAATTTGTATTAAAGCAAAGGGAAGAAAAAGCAAAACTAGAAGAAGATAAACGAATAAAAGTAGCCGAAACCTGGGATACCATCCCGTTTGCTCAAATACTAAGGGGTTTGATGTTAATGACTCAGTCTATTTTTAGAAAATATATTCTAATTCCTTTATTGATAATAGCAAAAAATATTGTTCGTCTACTATTATTCCAACGTGCTGAGTGGTCTGAAGATTTCGATGACTGGAGTAAAGAACGACATATTAAATGTACCTATAATGGTGTTCAATTATCAGAAACCGAATTTCCTAAAAACTGGTTAACAGATGGTATTCAGATAAAGATAGTATTTCCTTTCTATCTAAAACCTTGGCACACATCCCGAGATCTAATAAAAAAACAAAAACAAAATCAAACAGATGATTATTGTTTTTTAACAGTTTTGGGAACAGAAACTGACATTCTTTTTGGTCCTCCCCGAAAACACCCTTCTTTTTTTAACCGTATTTTTAAACAATTAGGAAAAAATATTCGAAAGTTTCCAAATGCAAGAAAAATTTGGATTATGAAAATCCTTCTATTTTTTAAAAAAATAAAAATAATGTTAAAGGGAAATCGAATTCTAGGATTTGGATTGAGCGAAGAATCTAGGGAAATAAAACAAGAAAAAGATTCGATAATTACTAATCATATGATTCATGAATCGTCCATTCAAACTCGATTCCTGAATCGGACAAATTCTTCAGTGCCAGAAAAAAAAATAAAAGATTTGGCTAATCGAACAAGGACAATCAAAAAAAAAATAGAAAAAATATCAAAAGACAATAGAAAATTAAATATTAATTCTAACAAAACCCATTATAGTACGAAACGATTTGAATCGTTTAAAAATATTGGTCAAATATTAAAAAGAGGAAATGTTCGATTAATCCGTAAAATAAATTATATTTTTAAATTTTTTAGCGAAAAGATATACGTCGATATATTTCTATCCATCATTAATATTCCCAGAATTAATACACAACTTTTTCTTGAATCAACAAAAAACTGGATTGATAAATCCATTTACACTAATGAAAATGAAAAAAATAATGAAAGGCTTGAGAAAACAAATAAAAAAAAAAATTCGTTTATTTCGAATATAAAAAAAGCATTTTTGCTGTTTTTTAGTAATGACGAGATTAATAAGAATTCGAATATTTTTTCTAATTTGGCTTTTTTGTCACAAGCCTACGTATTTTACAAATTATCTCAAACCCCGATTTTTGACTTATACAAGGTAAGATCTGTTCTTCAGTATCGCGGAATGTCGTTATTTCTTAAAAATGAAATAAAAGATTATTTTGGAACCCAAGGAATAACTCATTCCGAGCTAAAGACTAAAAAACTTCCGAATTCTGGAATGAATCAATGGAAAAACTGGTTAAAATTGCAAAGTAATTATCAATATGATTTATCCCAGATAAAAAGGTCTCAATTAGTACCACAAAAAGTGCGGAATAGAATAACTGAACATTTTACCATTGAAAATACAAATAATATTGAAAACTTTTTATTCTTATTGCCAAATAAAAAATCAAATTTTAAAAAGAACTATAGATATGATGTTTTATCATATAAATTTCTTTATTATGAAGATAAAAAAAATTCATATACATATAGTTATGGGAGCCCATTCCAAGTAAATAAGACCAATGAATTTTCTTCTATTTATAATTACAACCTAAATAAAGACAAATTCATTGACATGTGGTGGAATATCCCTATCACTAATTATTTAGGAATAAAAAATATTATGGATATGGATATAGAGAAAAAGACCGATAGAAAATTTTTGGATTTGAAAATTCTTCATTTTTGTCTTCGAAAGAAAGTCGACATTGAGGCCTGGGTCGATATCAGTATTGGCAGGAATGAAAATACTAAAACTGAACTTAAGAATTATCAAATTGTTGATAAAATTGATAAGAAAGGTATTTTTTACACACCAATTTATCAAGAAATCAACCAACCCCATCAAAAAAAAAACGTTTTGGATTGGATGGGAATGAATGAAGAAATACTAAGTCGTCCCATATCAAATCTAGAATTTTGGTTTTTCTCCGAATTTCTCTTCTTTTATAATGCATATAAAATGAAACCTTGGTTTATACCAATAAATTTTCTTTTTTCAAATTCGAATGTAAGTGAAAATTTTAGTGAAAATAAAAACATCAATAGAAATAAAAAAACGAATCCCTTTATACCTTCAAATGAAAAAAAATATTTTGAATTAAAAAATAAGAATCAAGGCGAAAATGAATTTATAAGTAAAGAAACTCTTGGATCAGATGGTCAAGACAACTCTGAATCTGTTTTCTCAAATGGACAAAAAGATATTGAAGAAGATTATATAGGATCAGATCTGAAAAAGCCTAGAAAGAAAAAACAATCCAAGAGTGGTATAGAAACAGAAATGGATCTCTTACTGAAAAGATATTGGCTTGTTCAACTGAGATGGGACAAAACCTTGGAGAAAAAACTGCTGAATAATATCAAAGTATATTGTTTCCTGCTTAAATTGATAAATCCAATAGAAATTGCTATCTCCGCTGTAGAAAAAAGAGAAATGAATTTAGATATACTACCACGTAACGAGGATTTCATTTGTAGAGAATTGGCGGAAAGGGGACTACTCATTATTGAACCGTTTCGTCTGTCTGTAAAAGACAACGGCCAATTTATTATGTATCAAACGATAGGTATTTCATTGGTGCATAAGAGTAAACACCAAAAAAATCAAAAACGATATAGTGAAAATGTTGATAAAAGCATTTTCGGTGAACGAGACAAAAACCGTTTTGACTTGCTTGCTCCTGAAAATATTTTATCTCCTAGGCGTCGAAGAGAATTGCGAATTCTAATTTGTTTAAATTCAAAGAATAATAATAAAGGTATGAATACAAACCCAACATTTTATAATGGAACTCAGGTAAAAAATTGTAGTCCATTTTTTGATGAAAACAAAGATATTGATCGAGATAAAAATACACTTAGAAAATTAAAATTATTTCTTTGGCCAAATTATAGATTGGAAGATTTAGCTTGTATGAATCGTTATTGGTTTGATACTAATAACGGAAGTCGTTTTAGTATCTTACGAATCCATATGTATCCACAATTAAAAAAAAATTTATGATACATTTATCTTATAGATTCCCTATTATTTGATAGAGAAATAGATGTACACACGCCTTGTCATACATTCAAGTCTGATACATGAATACTAATTCAATGAATTATCAATTGGATCTTGAAATGAATCAAGAGAATTTTATTTATTAAGTTTCTTTGATAAAATGTATCAATAAAATAAGGTTAAGATATTGTATATAACAGAGAAAAACAGATGGCATTATTATTACTGATCCGTAAAATTCCATATTTTGTAAAAATAAAAAAGGTAAGGAAGAGTAAGAATTTATGAAACAAAATTCATTCATATCTGTTATTTCGAATGAAAAAAAAGAAGAAAATAGGGGGTCTGTTGAATTTCAAGTATTGTGTTTTACCAATAAGATACGAAGACTTACTTCACATTTGGAATTGCACAAAAAAGATTATTCATCGCAAAGAGGGTTACGAAAAATTCTGGGAAAACGTCAACGACTACTGGCTTATTTGTCAAATAAAAACAGAATACGTTATAAAGAATTAATCAGCCAATTGAACATTCGAGAACTAAAAACACGTTAATTTGAAGAGTTGTTTTGAATTATTTGATTTATTAGATCTTGAATTGAATTTTGATGAACTTTTTTTGTTTTCATCAATTCATGGAAAAATGAATTCGTGAAAAAATGAATCGGGGAAAAACCTATGACTGTACCAACTTCCAGAAAAGACCTCATGATAGTCAATATGGGCCCTCAACATCCATCAATGCATGGCGTTCTCCGACTCATCGTTACTTTAGACGGTGAAGATGTTATTGACTGTGAACCAATAGTGGGTTATTTACACAGAGGTATGGAAAAAATTGCGGAAAACCGAACAATTATACAATATTTGCCTTATGTAACACGTTGGGATTATTTAGCTACTATGTTCACAGAAGCAATAACTGTAAATGGACCCGAACAATTGGGAAATATTCAAGTCCCTAAAAGGGCTAGCTATATCAGAGTAATCATGTTGGAATTAAGTCGTATAGCTTCTCATTTGTTATGGCTCGGCCCCTTTATGGCAGATATTGGTGCGCAGACCCCCTTCTTCTATATTTTCAGAGAAAGAGAGTTGATATATGATTTATTCGAAGCTGCCACCGGTATGAGAATGATGCATAATTATTTTCGGATTGGAGGAGTAGCTGCCGATCTCCCTTATGGGTGGATAGATAAATGTTTAGATTTTTGTGATTATTTTTTAATAGGACTTACTGAATACCAACAACTTATTACGCGAAATCCTATTTTTTTAGAACGAGTTGAAAACATAGGCATTATTAGTGGAGAAGAAGCAATAAATTGGGGTTTATCAGGACCGATGTTACGAGCTTCCGGAATACAATGGGATCTTCGTAAAGTTGATCATTATGAGTGTTACGACGAATTTGATTGGGAAGTTCAATGGCAAAAAGAAGGAGACTCATTAGCTCGTTATTTAATCCGAATCAGTGAAATGGCAGAATCTATAAAAATTATTCAACAAGCGTTAGAAGGAATTCCGGGGGGTCCTTATGAAAATTTAGAAATTCGACGCTTTAATAAAACAAAATATCCTGAATGGAATGATTTTGAATATCGATTCATTAGTAAAAAACCATCTCCTGCTTTTGAATTGTCGAAACAAGAACTGTATGTAAGAGTAGAAGCCCCAAAAGGCGAATTAGGAATCTTTTTGATAGGAGATCAGAGTGTTTTTCCTTGGCGATGGAAAATTCGCCCGCCGGGTTTTATCAATTTGCAAATTCTTCCTCAGTTAGTTAAAAAAATGAAATTGGCTGATATTATGACGATACTAGGTAGCATAGATATCATTATGGGAGAAGTTGATCGTTGAAATGATAATTGATATAACAAAAGTACAAGCTATCAATTCTTTTTCCAGATTGGAATCCTTAAAAGAGGTTTATGGGACTATATGGCTGCTTTTCCCTATTTTGATTCTCGTATTGGGAATCACAATAGGTGTACTAGTAATTGTGTGGTTAGAAAGACAAATATCCGCGGGTATACAACAACGTATTGGACCTGAATATGCCGGTCCTTTGGGAATTCTTCAAGCTCTGGCGGACGGAACAAAACTACTTTTTAAAGAAAACCTTCTTCCGTCTAGAGGGGATACGTATTTGTTTAGTATTGGACCCTCTATAGCAGTTATATCAATTCTACTAAGTTATTCAGTAATTCCTTTTGGTTCTCGACTTGTTCTAGCCGATTTAAGTATTGGTGTTTTTTTATGGATTGCCATTTCAAGTATTGCTCCAATTGGACTTCTTATGTCAGGATATGGATCAAATAATAAATATTCCTTTTTAGGTGGTCTACGGGCAGCTGCTCAATCAATTAGTTATGAAATACCATTAACTCTATGTGTGTTAGCAATATCTCTACGTGTGATTCGTTGAAACATAGGTCTACCTTTGCCTCATTTCTTTTTATTTTTGGTTTCTAAGAATAAAAATGAAATGGATTGAATAGTATCTTCCTTTTTGTTAGTTACTGATCGGGTTGATAAAGTAAACCAGATAGTTAGATGAGTGAAAGAAAACAGCTTTCAAATTTGCAGTAAAAAGTTGAATCTCATTGCCTATGTACAAGGGTTAAACAAAAATAAACATAAGCAGTCAAGGCTGTTTCCCCCAAGATTGGTTATCCTGACTTGAAGCGGGTTGAAACGAATTATGGAGTTTTTACTTTCTTTTTTTTTCTCTGTATAAAAATAGATGATATGAATTACCATAGAGGTTGAATAAACATGAGTGGATGGTTAGGAACACCAAAGTACACAAAGGATTTGTAATAGAGATTGTGTAACTTATCCGACGAGATATTTTTACATAAAAGAAATACTAATTGAGGCTTTAAATTTGTAGAAATGATCAAGTAGTACTCCCACAAATTCCGATCCAGAGTATGCTCCTATCCACTGATTAAGTGAATAACTATCAGGAACGAAGTAATCTTTTACTTTTTTATTTTAAGACTAAAAAAAATCCAGGAAATAAGAGGTCGAAAAAAAAGATAATATGAATATAAAAATATATAACTGGAATTATAAAAAAAAATATTTTTCCAATATCCATATTCAAGCATTAAGTTATTACTAATAAAAAAAATGGAAATTCTTCAAAGTTAGTTTAAAGTAAAGGATGAGATCAATTCCGAAGCATTTGTTAGAGCATAGCAGACAGAATTTCATTGGTCTAATTCAGGATTTTTCGATTGATTTAAAATTTACTTCTTCTACAAGCATATGAAGATTTAAAGAATATCAATCAGTCCTTAGATTTATTTATGGCTCTTGAGGAGCCGTATGAGGTGAAAATCTCATGTACGGTTCTGTAATAGCGATGACAAGAGTGATTTTCTCATCGACTATGATTATCTAACAGTTTAAGTACAGTTGATATAGTTGAGGCACAATCAAAATATGGGTTTTTGGGCTGGAATTTGTGGCGGCAACCTATAGGGTTTATTGTTTTTATAATTTCTTCTCTAGCTGAATGCGAGAGATTGCCTTTTGATTTACCAGAAGCAGAAGAAGAATTAGTAGCAGGTTATCAAACCGAATATTCCGGTATTAAATTTGGTTTATTTTATGTTGCGTCTTATCTAAATCTACTAATCTCTTCTTTATTTGTAACCGTTCTTTATTTGGGTGGTTGGAATCTTTCTATTCCACACATAGTCATTTCTGGCTTTTTTGAAATAAATAAAATAGATGTAGTTTTTGGAACGACAATTAGTATTTTCATTACATTAGCTAAAACTTTTTTGTTCTTGTTCATTCCTATCGCAACAAGATGGACTTTACCTAGACTGAGAATGGACCAATTATTAAATCTTGGATGGAAATTTCTTTTACCTATTTCTTTAGGTAATCTATTATTAACAACTTCTTCCCAACTCCTTTCATTATAAATTCTAAAAAGAAAGAATATTTTATATTCACTCTAACTTAATTCACAACTTGTCCCAAACAAGAGAAAGAAACAAAATCTTATTTTTTTTTATTGATATTTACTATATGTTCCCTATGGTAACTGGGTTCATCAATTATGGTCAACAAACAATACGTGCGGCAAGGTACATTGGTCAAGGTTTTATGATTACTTTATCCCACGCTAACCGTTTACCCGTAACTATTCAATATCCGTATGAAAAATTGATCACATCAGAGCGTTTTCGTGGTCGAATTCATTTTGAATTTGATAAATGCATTGCTTGTGAAGTATGTGTTCGTGCATGTCCTATAGATTTACCCGTTGTTGATTGGAAATTGGAAACGGATCTTCGAAAGAAACGGTTGCTTAATTATAGCATTGATTTCGGAATTTGTATTTTTTGTGGTAATTGTGTTGAGTATTGTCCAACAAATTGTTTATCAATGACTGAAGAATATGAGCTTTCGACTTATGATCGTCACGAATTAAATTATAATCAAATTGCTCTGGGCCGTTTACCAATATCAATAACTGATGATTACACAATTCGACCAATTTTGAATTCACCTCAACCAAAAGAGAAATTCCGTGATTGAGGAGCAATTCTCAATAACTTTACTTTACTCACATCAAGTGATACGCATTAGGATTTAAAATAAAAAATGCATAAACTTTTTTTTCCTGTTCAAGTCAATAAAATCATGAAACATTCCGATTTTTTTATTTCTTATTTTACATATAATGGATTTACCTGGACCAATACATGATTTTCTTTTAGTTTTTCTGGGGTCGGGCCTTATATTAGGTAGTCTAGGAGTAGTATTATTTACCAATACAATTTTTTCTGCTTTTTCGTTAGGATTAGTTCTTGTTTGTATATCTTTATTCTATATTCTAGCAAATTCCCATTTTGTAGCTTCTGCACAACTCCTTATTTATGTGGGAGCTATAAATATATTAATAATATTTGCTGTAATGTTCATGAATGGTCCGGAATATGACACAGATTTCCGTCTGTGGACTGTGGGGGACGGGATTACCTTATTGGTTTGTGCAAGTCTTTTTGTTTCATTAACTATTACTATTCTAAATACGTCCTGGTATGGGATTATTTGGACTACAAAATCAAATCAGATTCTAGAACAAGATTTGATAAGCGCTAGTCAACAAATAGGAATTCATTTATCAACCGATTTTTTTCTTCCATTTGAACTCATTTCAATAATTCTTTTAGTTGCTTTAATAGGTGCAATTGCCGTGGCTCGTCAATAATAATTCATTTGATTTTTTAAAATAGCAATCAAAAAAAATTATATTTTATCATATTCATTTTCATTCTAGTCAATCAAATTGGTTTAATTCAATTTATTATTCTATTATCATATCATTTTTTTGTTCTTCATTTTTTTTTGTATTATAACTTATTATATTCTAGTTAATCAAATGGGTTTAATTGTTGTTCATATTCAAATGAATAGAGATTGATAAGGAGTTGGTCAATGATACTCGAACATGTACTTGTTTTGAGTGCTTTTTTATTTTCGATCGGCATTTATGGATTAGTCACGAGTCGAAATTTGGTTCGGGCTCTGATGTGTCTTGAACTTATATTGAATGCAGTTAATCTAAATTTTGTAACATTTTCGGATTTTTTTGATAGTCGCCAATTAAAAGGAAATATTTTCTCAATTTTTGTTATAGCTATTGCAGCCGCTGAAGCAGCTATTGGCCCGGCTATTGTTTCTTCAATTTATCGTAACAGAAAATCAATTCGTATCAATCAATCGAATTTATTGAATAAATAAATAGTATTTATTTTTTAATTTTTTTAGTCTAAAATTTTATTCTAGAAATTGAAATTTGAATAATCATTAGTTCAAATTAAATTCCTAGATATCACACTTTAAGATATACTTTCACAAATGTAAGAAATCAAAGTATTTTGGACCTCTTTTACATTTATCTATTTTATATTTAGTTTCGAATATTCTAATAAGTCGCCGACCCAATCCAGAATTAGATTGAACTTCTGGGAAATCATCGATTCGTCTGGTAATTTATTCATCTGGTATTTGAATATGTATTTCATTTACTTTACTAGAACTAGAACTAGATCGAAAATTAATGAAGTTAAAAAAAGTATAGATCCAATGTCACATTCAGTTAAGATTTATGATACATGTATAGGATGTACTCAATGTGTCCGAGCTTGCCCCACAGATGTATTAGAAATGATACCTTGGGATGGATGTAAGGCTAAACAAATAGCTTCTGCTCCAAGAACAGAGGATTGTGTTGGTTGTAAGAGATGTGAATCTGCTTGTCCAACAGATTTTTTAAGCGTTCGAGTTTATTTATGGCATGAAACAACTCGCAGTATGGGTCTAGCTTATTGATACGTTTCATAAAATTCCATTTGAATCCATTTATTCTATAATTGGATTTTTTTTACCGACAAAAACCCGTACCCAAAAAGATATCTTTTTGGGTACGGGTTTTTTTGGCCCAAGTGTATCTTGTCTTTACTACGAATTATTTTCCCTGGTTAACAACAATTGTAGTTTTACCCATATTTGCAGGTTCTTTAATTTTCTTATTTCCTCATAGAGGAAATAAGGTTATCCGCTGGTATACTATATGTATATCTATTTTAGAGCTCCTTCTAACAACTTATGCGTTTTGTTATCATTTCCAACCGGACGATCCATTAATCCAACTGTCAGAAGATTATAAATGGATCCAATTTTTTGATTTCCATTGGAGATTAGGAATTGACGGACTTTCGATAGGACCCATTTTATTGACGGGATTCATCACCACTTTAGCTACTCTCGCGGCTTGGCCGGTTACTCGAGATTCTCGATTATTCCATTTCCTAATGTTAGCAATGTATAGTGGTCAAATAGGATCATTTGCGTCCCGAGACCTTTTACTTTTTTTCATAATGTGGGAATTAGAATTAATTCCTGTTTATCTACTTTTAGCCATGTGGGGAGGAAAAAAACGTCTCTACTCTGCTACGAAATTTATTTTGTATACTGCAGGGGGTTCCATTTTTCTATTACTGGGAGTTCTGGGTATTGGTTTATATGGTTCCAATGAACCGACATTAAATTTGGAAACATTAATTAATCAATCGTATCCTGTAGCATTAGAAATAATATTCTATATTGGATTTTTTATTGCTTTTGCTGTCAAATTGCCGCTTATACCTTTACATACATGGTTACCAGATACCCACGGAGAAGCACATTACAGTACTTGTATGCTTCTAGCTGGAATCTTATTAAAAATGGGAGCATATGGATTGATTCGGATCAATATGGAATTATTACCTCACGCTCATTCTATATTTTCTCCTTGGTTGATAATAATAGGCACAATACAAATAATCTATGCAGCTTCAACATCTCCCGGGCAACGTAATTTAAAAAAAAGAATAGCCTATTCCTCTGTATCTCACATGGGTTTCATAATTATAGGAATTAGTTCTATAACTGATACGGGGCTTAATGGGGCCATTTTACAAATAATTTCTCATGGATTTATTGGTGCTGCACTTTTTTTCTTAGCGGGAACTAGTTACGATAGAATACGTCTTGTTTATCTCGACGAAATGGGTGGAATAGCGATTCCAATGCCAAAAATATTCACACTCTTTAGTAGCTTTTCAATGGCATCCCTTGCACTACCGGGAATGAGTGGTTTCATTGCAGAATTAATAGTATTTTTTGGAATACTTACCAGCCAAAAATATCTATTAATGCCTAAAATACTAATTATTTTTGGAATGGCAATTGGAATGATATTAACTCCTATTTATTTATTATCTATGTTACGTCAAATGTTCTATGGATATAAATTATTTAACAGTACAAACTCTTACTTTTTTGATGCTGGGCCGCGAGAGTTGTTTGTTTCGACTTCTATCTTTCTGCCAGTACTAGGTATTGGAGTTTACCCAGATTTCGTTCTCTCACTATCAGTTGAGAAAGTGGAAGCTATTGTATCGAATTTTTTTTATAGATAGATTTCTTTTCTTTCATTTGATTAAATCAAATGAAAAGGAAGTTTTCTTTACATAAAAAGAAACAAAACTGAATCGCAATTCGAATCAGGCATGTTTAACGTTTGTGAGAACCGTTTAAATCATGATTTAAACGGTTCTCACCTGCTTATAATTATAATAAACTTGCTTATGTCTTGTCCTATATTTGTATTTGTAAGGTCTTTTCTTCCATTTAATTAAGCGTTAATGGAAATGAACCATAACTATGTAGCCCTATTCCTAATAGATTGACCCCAAAATAGCATATCCAAATTATAAGAAAACCTATAAACGCCACAATTGCAGAACTTGCACTCCGAAAATTTCTATTTGTTCGGATATGTAAATAAATTGCAAATACGGTCCAAGTGATAAATGCCCAAGTTTCTTTGGGGTCCCAATTCCAATACGATCCCCACGCCTCATTGGCCCATACTGCTCCTGAAAGAATACCCATAGTTAAAAAGATAAAGCCTAGACTAATAACACGATAACTCCAATGATCCAGCTGTTCAATCAATTGGGATCTGTAATAATTTCGAACATAAAAGGGCGAAGTGTTTTGGACACTATTGCTTTTTTCATTCATGTATTGAATCTCAGCGAAGAAAAATGACTTATTTAATACATATTTTCGTTTATCAAAAAGCCTTATTATATATTTTTGAAATGTAATCGTTAGAAGTGTTACTGATAATAATGATCCACATAAAAGAGCTGCATAACCTAATACCATCATACTTACATGCATCATTAACCATTGAGATTGGAGAGCGGGTACTAATATTGCGGATTGATGCATTTCCGTTAAAAAGCCCGACGTAGCAAATCCTTGAGTCAAAATAGCACTTGGCGCAGTTATTGCACTTAACGAATTTTTCTCTTTTTTTAAAAAATATGGAATCAAATGAATAAGGTAGAAACTCCAGGAAAGGAAGATTAATGATTCATATAGATCACTTAATGGTAAATGTTTCCAATAAACCCAACGAGTAATTAATAATCCTGTTAGACAGAAAAAAGTAACTATCATGCCGTTTTCGAATGAATTATATAGTCCTACTTTTTCATTGATTAATAAAGTGATCAAATGGAGTATAATTACAACGGAAACCGTTGAAAAGGAAATATGAGTTAAAATATGCTCTAAAGTGGAAAAAATCATAATATAAAATAAAAAAAAAAAAAAAAATGCATTTTCATTATTTATTATAGGTTATAGGACTGTTGAAATTTTTTAAGAATTTCAACAATGTCATGCCGCGTCATGCCGCCACTCGGACTCGAACCGAGATGCTCGCGCACTGCTTCCTAAGAGCAGCGTGTCTACCGATTTCACCATAGCGGCTTGTTTGAAATCATAATAACCCATTTTTTTTTATTCGTCGAGATTAATTCAATATAATATTTTATTTTTTGAACCATTTCAATTAAATAAAAATGACTACAAAAGTATTTGCAAACCAAAATTGAAATGGTTCATATTCATGATAATAATAACTTTTTTCGTTATTTTTTTTGTATTTTAAATCAATTTTAAATTTATAGTACTCTTTTAATTTGTCAACGGACTTTTGTATAGTTTATGTTTTCTTGAAATAAAACCTTGTAACTAGAAGATTCTTCTTTTCAGCCCAGGATAGACCTCAATAAAGGTCTTTCTCACTTTCTTTTTTTTTTTTTGATAAAAAAAAAGAATTTTTTAGCTGATTTCAAAACTAACAAATAACAAATACATAGATTATTTCACTACATAAAAAAATCGAATATTTTGGATCCAAAATTCAACACGGCATCGAAAGGATTTTTTCTTTAAATAGATAGTTTTTTATCCAAAATAAACAAATTGGTAGAATTTTTACGGTTTAAGTATTGAACCGGATATAGCATATAAAAAAATCCGGATCTCTATTGAAACGTTTTTCAAAAACAAAAAAAAATTCTTTCCACATATATATAATATTCAAGTAAAACTAAAATATAGTTTTAAATTTAAAGGGCTTTTTATTTATTTTCAACGGGGGAATATAGAGAATATAGCAACTTCAAGAAATAATGCTTCCGGAAGTTAAAGTTGAACCACTTTCTATTTGTCTTTTTTTACAAAATAGCAAAATAGATAGAAAATAGAAAAAACTTTTCTTAGTTTTTTTATTGTATTGTGACAAAATAAATATATATAAATATATTAAAGGGTTGATTAAGGGTTGATGGGGAAAAAAATCCCCATCTTATATCTTATAAATAACAAAAATAGACTCAAAAAAAAAGGTGATGAAATATTCTCTATATATAGTTTTTATATAGTTTTTCAAACAAAAAGTACTATTTTATGGTCGGCTTAAGAGTTGTTATTTTCCATATCATAAACAAAAAGTCCCAATTTTATATAGTTCGAAATATTTAGTAAATCCAAACTTATTTAAAATTGAAATCGGTTCTTTTCGATATTTTTGATTCTAAATAAAAAAGGAAATTATTCCGAATTTGGCATCCCTTTTTTCTTTGAGTCGCTGTGGATTTGGATTATTCCAAGGTTTGATTACTTATTTTTCTTACAAAAAAACTTTTGGAATTCCCAGTAGCAAGAGATTTTGCTAAAGAAAAGGCTTTTAACGCTGCCCAATGCCCTTTTTTTTTCCAAAGATTTTTACGAATACGCTTTTTGTAAATCGAAGTACGTTTTTTTGGAACTGCCATTTCAATTTTAATTGATTATTCAGTGTTAGATTTGGATGTGAAAGACATCTAGTGTTCAAACGAATCTTTGTTTTCTATTAATTATCTATGTATTTAGATTCTAGACGATACCCTCTATTGTTCAATTTTTTAAAATGGAAAAACATAATATAACTCTAAACTAGAAATATATTTTCTATATTTTTCTTCTATTTCTTTTTGCTGTGTTACATTCAATTTCCATGTATGTAGTAAATCACATTGAAAACTTTAATAACCCAACCTTTAAATTAGATTTAAATTGAAAAACTTAAATTCATTTTTGAAAATATATCGAATTTTTGATTTTCAAATTGAAATGATCTCAATAAATGAATTTGTTTAAAAGATCCAAGATTTTAGGCATTTTTTTATTCTATGTTATAGAAACTAGAAAGTATTCTATGTTATAGAAACTAGAAAGTAAAGTTAAAGTAACCGATATAAAAAATCGATAACTAAAAAAATAGAAGTTTTTCTCTGTTTTTGTTTGGAATAGAAGACAATCAAATCATTTTGCATAAAATAAGGTATTAATTGTGAATAACCTACAAAATAAATTAATAAAAATATTTCATTTTTTTTATCATTATTGACTTTATTAGATCTTTAGTAGATTTTAAGATTTTTTTTAGCCTTTAATTCTGAAATTCTGAATATATTTTCGAAATAACTTAAATCGAAATGAAAGTGGAATTTGTTTTATCTTCTTATGCAATATTTTGCATTTATTCTTACGTATTCACTTTTATTAACAAATACATTATTTGAATTTGACCAATTATAATTTCGTGGTTTGAATATTAAAAAAATACTTAACATCAATATTAATATTTGATATCGACTTGAAAAAAACAAAAAAAAATTCTATTTCGATTTAAGTTATTAGATATCTTAATTTTTTTATTGATTTCTTTCAAAAGAGGCAAGAGCCTATGAATCGTAAACAAAAAAATAAATATTAATTAAATAAATTAAATAAAAAAAAAATAAAATATAAAAATTTTCTATTCTATTATGGAACATATATACCAATATGCATGGATCATACCCTTACTTCCACTTCCAGTTCCTTTGTTAATAGGAGCTGGGCTTTTCTTTTTTCCGATAGCAACAAAAAATCTTCGACGGATATGGGCTTTTTCGAGTATTTCGTTGTTAAGTATAGTTATGGTTTTTTCGCTGAATCTGTCTATTCAGCAAATAAATAGTAATTTTATTTACCAATATGTCTGGTCTTGGACCATTAATAACGATTTTTCTTTAGAATTTGGCTACTTGCTCGATCCACTTACTTCTATTATGTCAATGTTAATTACTACTGTTGCAATTCTGGTTCTTATTTATAGTGATAATTATATGTCTCATGATCAGGGATATTTGCGATTTTTTGCGTATATGAGTTTTTTCAATACGTCGATGTTGGGTTTAGTTACTAGTTCAAATTTGATACAAATTTATATTTTTTGGGAATTAGTTGGAATGTGTTCATATCTATTAATAGGTTTTTGGTTCACAAGGCCTATTGCCGCAAATGCTTGTCAAAAAGCGTTTGTGACTAATCGTGTAGGAGATTTTGGTTTATTATTAGGAATTTTAGGTCTTTATTGGATAACAGGTAGTTTCGAGTTTCGGGATTTGTTTGAAATATTCAATAACTTAATTAATGCTAATCAGGTCAATTCCTTATTTTGTATTTTATGTGCTTTCTTATTATTTGCTGGTGCAGTTGCTAAATCTGCCCAATTTCCCCTTCATGTATGGTTACCCGATGCTATGGAGGGACCTACCCCTATTTCAGCTCTTATACATGCTGCTACCATGGTAGCAGCGGGAATTTTTCTAGTCGCTCGACTGCTTCCTCTTTTCATAGTTATACCTTACATAATGTATGGAATATCTTTTATAGGTATAATAACAGTACTTTTAGGCGCAACTTTAGCTCTTGCTCAAAAAGACATTAAGCGAAGTTTAGCTTATTCTACAATGTCTCAATTGGGTTATATGATGTTAGCTCTAGGTATGGGTTCTTATCGAGCGGCTTTATTTCATTTGATTACTCATGCTTATTCAAAAGCATTATTGTTTTTAGGGTCCGGATCTATTATTCATTCAATGGAAACTATTGTTGGATATTCTCCGGATAAAAGTCAGAATATGGTTCTTATGGGGGGGTTAACAAAACATGTGCCAATTACAAAAAATGCTTTTTTAATAGGTACACTTTCTCTTTGTGGTATTCCACCGCTTGCTTGTTTTTGGTCCAAAGATGAAATTCTTAGTGATAGTTTGATCTATTCGCCAATTTTTGCAATAATATCTTATTTCACAGCTGGATTAACCGCATTTTATATGTTTCGAATCTATTTACTTACGTTTGAAGGCCATTTAAACCTTTTTTTAAAAAATTACAGTGGAAAAAAAAGTAGTTCGTTTTATTCAATATCTTTATGGGGTAAAAAAGAATTAAAAAGGATTAATCCAAAATTTCCTTTATTAAACTTATTAACACTGAATAATAAAGAAAAGACTCATTTCTTTTCGAAAAAACCAGCTCAAATTGATAGAAATTTCCGAAAAATGATGCGACCTTTTCTTACTATTACTGATTTTGCCAATAAGAATATTTCTTTATATCCTCATGAATCGGACAATACTATGTTATTTCCTCTGATTGTATTGATTCTGTTTACTTTTTTTATTGGATTCATAGGAATTCCATTTAATGGAATGGATTTGGATATATTAACTAAATGGTTAAATCCATCTATAAATCTTTTACATTCCAATTCGAATGAGTCCGTAGATTGGTATGATTTTGGGATAAATGCAACTTTTTCGGTGAGTATAGCCTATTTAGGAATATTTATAGCCTTCTTTTTGTATAAACCCACTTATTCATCGTTAAAAAGTTTTGACTTAATCAATTCATTTGATAAAAAAGGTCAAAAGAGAGTTTTTGGGGACAAAGTATTAAATATAATATATAATTGGTCTGCTAACCGCGGTTATATAGATGCTTTTTATGAAATATTCTTAATTAAGGGTGTAAGAGCTTTAGCTGAACTAATTTCTTCTTTTGATAGACGAATAATTGATGGGATTCCGAATGGTTTTGGTGTTACAAGTTTTTTTGTAGGGGAGGGTATCAAGTATATAGGAGGGGGTCGAATCTCCTCGTATCTTTTTTGGTATTTATTCTATGTATCCATTTTTTTCTTAATTTACTATTTTGTTTTCTAAGCATAATCTTGTTTTTTTATCGAGTACATCTATATAAAAAATGTCTTTGTCTAGAAACGTAATTCTATTATTTAATTCATTGCTTAAACTGTTTCTTTTTTGTTCATTTGTAGAAATCCAATTATTGTATAGTTCATCATCATATAAGAATTTTTCTGTTGTATCCAAAGAAATCTTTCTTTGTATCATTTCCCAGAAAATTGATAAACTGGGTGGATATGTAAAAGAAATTCTTTGTTTTCCATCATTTTGACATGTATAAAAAAAATATTGTGACATTTCATTTCTTACCGCATTTTCAAATCGATTGTTTTTTATATATCGCGTTGGACGATTCCAACGTTTATAGTCGAAAAGAAGAAAAAGAAGGGATTTTTCAAACCAGAAGAAGTTTTTCTTTTCTTCTTTAAGTATTTCTAACGAAGTTGGGCTATTTTTATAGCATGCTTCTTTTAAGTGCAAGTGGAATTCATCCTTTGTTTTGTCCTTTCCATTCACTCGGATTTTTTCCATTTCATCGATTTGGATTTTGTCCGGATCCTCCTTTTCTTCCGAAAAAAGGGAAGGAGAAGGATCTTCTTCGGTGAATCCCTCTTCTTCCTGTTCTGTTTCTTCCTCACTTTCTTTCGTTTCTGTGGTTTCTTTCAGTTTTTTAGTAAAAATAGGTGACGGCATTCTGCCTAAATAGTAGACACAGGTAATAAAGAAGAGAATACTAAAGATTCGAGCCATAGAATTTCTCAATTCTGACACAAGGTACTTATTAGATCGAATAGAATGATTTTGCTGTATCCAGACTAATACCAATCCAACCCATTTCATGAATAAAATGTGACCAATTAACCAACCAACAAAACTACTTGTTACAAATAACATCTTGTTGTTGCATCGAAACATATAAATGTTGACTAATCTGGCTAA